TATATTCCTAATTGGAATTGAATTGCTGTGGTACATAAAATATTGGAAATAGTAGCCAAGGCATAACAATATCCCCTCGATCCATTTATGATACATGAATGGGAGAAAAATCCAGATTAAGCTCCTTTACCTTAGGTCGATTTACTCCCCCAAAAAGGGGCTAAATTCCCCGAACCCTTGTTTTTTGTTATTTTAGTTAGGTTCAAGTCTGGCGGGAATAATATTCTACGACTAGCAACTCATTTATTTTCAAACCGACCCACTTACTATCTATTATTTGATTGACTGATCCTTTATATTGGGATGAGTGAAGAGTCAAATGTTTTGGCAATTCCTCATGGGGGGATGAATCAAGATAATTTTGAATCAGAGCTCTGGATTTTTGTTCATCCCTTGTAGTAATAATATCTCGGGCTTTGCATCGATAACTTGGTATATCTACTATACGACCATTAACCAAAATATGCCTATGGTTAACTAATTGTCGGGCTCCAGGAATGGTCGAAGCCATACCTAATCGAAAAAGGATGTTATCCAAACGCATTTCAAGTAATTGTAGTAAAACCTGGCCTGTTGACCCTTTGGCTTTTCCAGCGATATGAACGTATTTAAGTAATTGTCTCTCTGTCAGACCATAATGAAAACGCAATTTTTGTTTTTCTTCTAGACGAATACGATATTGAGATCTTTTTCCGAAGCGCGATTGATTTCTAAGATCACTTCCGGGTGTCGGCCTTTTACTAGTAAGTCCCGGTAAAACACCCAGCCGGCGTATTTTTTTGAAACGAGGCCCTCGGTAACGAGACATAAAGACTCCTTATTTTATTGAAAAAAAAATTATTACAGAATAAACCTAAATTAAGACTGAACTAAACCATAAACGAAGCTAAATCTACTGATGTATTGATGTATTACAAAGAAGAATGAGATGAATTGTATCAATCAATATCCAATTTTGTATATATATATATAAGAAGTTATATATACTTTTTCTGATTTGTTTGGTAGAGATCTAATTGCTCCAATCCATTTTTTATTCATAGTTGGAAGTTCTTACGCCATAATGGATCAGTGATTCTTTCCTTGGAGAGGGGGTAAGAAGTCTTTTCAATATTCCTTCAAGGAGGCCTTATTAATTATGATTAATTATGTAATATAAGTAATATAAAAGTAAAAAAAAAAAAGAACAAATAGACAAAGCCGGCTATCGGAATCGAACCGATGACCATCGCATTACAAATGCGATGCTCTAACCTCTGAGCTAAGCGGGCTCGCATAAAATAAATTGTGCATAGGACTTTAGTAAACTACTTTAGCTATTGCATATTAATAATTCATTATAGTATAATGAATCTACTATTATGTAACATAAAGAAAATATAATATGTAACATAAAGAATATATAATAGTTCTAACTATATAACAATAACAATCAATTTCAATTGAAATACTATTATTATTTCTAAATTTAGAATAGAATGATTAGTTATAGTACTTAAAATTATAGTAGAATAACTCTCTATTCTAATTTTATTATACAATATACAAGGGCGACCCTAAGGAAAAGATAAGGATAAAGATTAAGTAAGGATAAGGATACAATCCAGATTAAATATAATGATAATGAGACATTCCTCTGTGTTCATTCAAAAGGGCGGGGATAAGGCGAAAAAAGAATTGACCGTTTGAGTATTCCAAATATCGAGGTAAAAAAAAAGAGTAAGAGACGCATATATATGGGGTATATATCCATCCATATTGAATTGCGGATACATCAATGATAGAATCATTTTTGATTGGACTAAATACAAAAAAGGTCCTCCGATATCTGAAAGAAAATATACAAGAAATCAAACAAATAGGAGGAGACAGAGACACTTTTTCTATATAGAAATCCATATCTTGCATATCTAAAGAATTCAACGTAAACGGTTCCAGAATAAATGAACATAAAGAAAGGGACGGCATCCCAACGAGATCCTAGTCTCAAAACAAAAAAGAGGGGATATGGCGAAATTGGTAGACGCTACGGACTTGATTGGATTGAGCCTTGGTATGGAAACATACTAAGTGATAACTTTCAAATTCAGAGAAACCCTGGAATTAAAAATGGGCAATCCTGAGCCAAATCCTGTTTTTAGAAAACAAATCAAAATCAAATAAAGGGTTCAGAAAGCAAGAATAAAAAAGGATAGGTGCAGAGACTCAATGGAAGCTGTTCTAACGAATAGAGTTGACTGCGTTGATCGAGGAATCCTTCTATTTAAACTCTAGAAAGGATGAACCCATATACGTACATATACGTAATAAAATATCAAAGAAAGATTCATATATGTTATATGCAAAATTGAAGAATTCTTGTGAATCGATTCTAAGTTTAAGGAAGAATCGAATATTCACTGATCAAATCAGTCACTCCATAGTCTGATAGATCTTTTAAAGAACTAACTAATTGGACGAGAATAAAGATAGAGTCCCATTATACATGTCAATATCAATA